TTAAAGTAACTAAAATACTCATAAACAGATTAAAAATCTATCACTTTTTCAGTCATAAAAAACCTACTAAAGAAGTAGTACTATTCTCACAGATAAACAGCTCAATAAAGTATTCACTCTAAAAAACCTATACCAAGAAATTGATTCTGTTTTTTTTTTATTTAATAGAAAATTTAGTCTATACTTTAAGTAGAAAAATAATCTAATAAGAACACATAAAACCATTAGGGTCAAAAAAATTGTTAAAACCCCCAATTCAATCCTGTTTAAAAAAATCCCCAATTTTAAAGGAAATAACCCAAAAGGAGGAAGGCCTCTCAAAGCAAGACATATGATTGAAGAGCCTAATAACTCATTTTCAATTATAAAAAAAACAAATAATACTATAATTACCCTATAAATTATAAAGTATATTCATAATATATTATTTATTATCCCCAAAATAAATCACCCTCCATGACTTACAGAAGATCCTCCTAATATATGTTTAACATTTGATGAACTTAACCCAATAAGAGCACCATAAAATATTGTTATCACACTTACTACTATTCAAAGATTTATCTCAAAGTATTGAAATCTTTCACTTTTTAGAACTAGCCTTTCAATTCACAGGTAAGTTATCTCTAGGGGAATAATTTTTATTATAGTTAATATCACCAATAATGGTCAAAATTGAAACCTTTTACAAACTGGAACCACTCAAAAATGAAAAGGAAATATACCTAATTTAATTATTAATCTTATAAAAACAATGTTCTGTCAAAAAAAACATTGGAACCTAAAATCCCAATAATTAATAATTCCTAATAATAACATTAATCTTGCTACCCTTTGAGAAATAAAATATATTACTACTCCCTCTCGAGAGAGATTCTCCTTTCTATGTATTCTTACCCATAAAATAAAAAAAAGCGAAGACAATTCTAGTAATAATCACATCATTATAATATCTGAAACTAGCATTCTTAGAGCAACTATTACCCCTACAATGAAAATTAAAATTATCTTAATCATCAAAAGCAGCAAAGCTATTAAAAACTTTGTATTTATTGACATCAACAATATCCGTCCTCCGGCGGCTGCCCATTAAAACTTTTCTTAATATAGAACCCTAGGAATTTTTTTTATAAAATACATATAAATGCAAATTCAAAATACTTTAAATGTTAAAAATTCTTACAAAAAATACCTTGGTACTACTCCTTATCATCTTGTTGAGCTTAGACCTTGACCTATTATAATTTCAATAACTATTTTTTGTATACCAGTAGGATTTTTATTTATAACTCGTTACTCTGCTTTTCAGATTTTAATATATAGTACCCTGTTAACAGCTATTATTTCAGTTTTATGATGACGTGACGTCATTCGAGAATCAACCTATCAAGGGCATCACACATCCTATGTAATAAAAGGACTCAAACTTGGTATGTCATTATTCATTATTTCTGAAGTATGTTTTTTCTTCGCTTTTTTTTGAGCTTATTTTCATAGAAGCTTAGCTCCAACTATTGAAATTGGATCAATTTGACCCCCAGTAGGGATCAGAACTTTAGAAACCTTTCAAGTCCCCCTTCTTAATACTAGGGTATTATTATTATCAGGAGTAAGAGTAACATGGGCACATCATGCCATTGAAGAGGGAGACCGAAACAGAGCTATTCAAGGATTACTAATTACATTTTTATTAGGTGTGTATTTTCTTTGACTTCAGTTTGGTGAGTATAAAGAAACTTCTTTTTCTATCTCTGATAGAGTATATGGGAGAAGATTTTTTATAGCTACTGGATTTCATGGATTACATGTAATAGTAGGATCACTATTTCTATTAGTCTGCTGAATTCGCTTACTATTTTACCACTTTTCAACTAATCATCACATTGGATTTTTAGCTGCAGCTTGATATTGACATTTTGTAGACGTAGTTTGATTGTTTTTATACGTTAGAATTTATTGATGAGGTTCTTCTAAATGTAACTTAATTATAATTAAAGTAATGAATTTGTAATTCATTGATGGCTAAGCTGCCCATTTAGTCACTTTATTAAACTTAAATTAAAAAATATTCCAAACTTAGTAAAAATCACAAAGGTGTTAAATGAATAAATAATCTAATATATATTATAGATTTGCTCGAGAAGTTAGTTAATTTAAACTGCTTTAAACTCCCATGATTTACTAACGAGTATATATATATATTATACCCAACTCTTATAATCATGATTAGTACTAAAATAACTAACATAATTGGACTAATTAAATAAGCTGTTGGAATAAGGAATAATTCACCAATTAAGTTTACAGATGGCGGCGCCGCCATATTAATACAACATCACAAAAATCAAAATAAACTAATTCATGGGTAAACCTTTAATAAACCCTGAAAATAATATAGGCTTCGAGTGCCTACTTTTTGATATGTAAGAAATGCTATTAAAAATATAGCAGAAGAAGTATATCCATGAGCAAATATAGTAATTAAAGCCCTCTCTAACCCTCAAAACCTTATTCTTAAAATACCTAAAACTACTCCCCCCATATGAACAATACTAGAATAAGCTACTATTGCTTTTAAATCAGTTTGCCGCAAACACATCAACCTTGCCAATAAACCACCCCAAAGCCTAATATATATAATTACTAGCTTTACTATCCTTCAAGCTAACTCTATAGATAGTATTATTTCAAGAAGATACATACCATAACCTCCTAATTTTAAAAGTACCCCTGCTAAAATCATTGATCCCGCTAAGGGTGCCTCCACATGTGCTTTTGGTAACCATAAATGAACTCCATAAACAGGTAGTTTTACAAGAAAAGGCAACAAAAATAATAAATAGATCACCATTTTTGAATTTATTCCAAGTAGCTTAATTGTTATAATCCTTATATTTCCCCAATATCTATATATTATTACTATTATTAGCAATATAGGTATAGAGCCCAGCACAGTATAAAGTAATATGTATATTCCTGCTTGCAAACGTTCAGGTTGATATCCTCAAGAAATAATAAATATCAACATTGGGATTAACCTTGATTCAAAAAAAATATAAAACCTAATAAAATTTTGTACACTAAAACATATTACTAAAATAATTATTATTGCTCATATCACATACCAATATTTGGGCTTTTTCTCATTCAATCTTGCTAGGGATGCACATAAGATGATTAATACTCTTAATCATAACAAGACTCCCCTTATTCCTGAACTTATAAAAACCCTATCTAATCTTAACTGAAAATAATGAAAAGATGAGAGAATTAATAAAACCAAAAGAACTATAACGGTAATAATAAATATATATGGAGTTGTACATAATAACCCCCTTGAAAGTGTAAAAAGAATCACGTACAAATGGAAGAGTTTCTCCCAAATTAAAGTTAGCAGCCTCAATTTTATATTTGTAAAGAGTTAATTTTCTCAGTTTTAATTTATAATAGGATTTTGAAAATCTTTTTAGACATAAGATGTCATTAAAAAGTGATTATTACTTGATTAGTTCCTTTGATAATTTCGTGTGTCCTTGTTTCTGTTGCTTTCTTTATTAGGTGGAAAGGTTACGACAATATAAATAACCAAAAACTAGCTCCGTTTGAATGTGGCTTTGATCCTATAAGTAAAATACGTAGTCCATTTTCTATTCGATTTTTATTATTATTAATATTATTTTTAGTATTTGATGTAGAATCTATTTTGCTTCTTCCTTTAGTAATAGTATCATTTTACGGAATTAATGTTTTAATAAATTATATTATATGTTTTTTTTTATTAATCTTATTAGGTGGATTATTATATGAATGATATAACCAAGTTCTTGAGTGGATAATTTAAATTTCTTTAAATAAGCTAAATCACAAAGCTGCTGGGCTCATAACCCAGAAATGAATAATTCTTTAAAGACATTCTTTGTAGTGAAATTATATTTAAATTAAAGTCGATTTCTATATGAAAATAAGTATATTTTATGTAGTTGTTCAGAGATTAATTTTATACAAATATTCGAAAGAATAATATAGTCTTCATTTATAAATTTGTGGCTAACAAAGTGCCAGCAGCTGCGGTCATACTTTCCCAAAATATAAATATTTGCAGGAACCCATATTATAGTTTACTATTAAAATTAAAAATTATAGTGAAATATATTTTTTATATAGATCTTTTATAGTAGAGAAATAATAATTAGGGGAAATTTTTATTTTAAACTAGGATTAGAGACCCTATTATTCAAAATTTAAAATCATATCCTTAGCAGTAAAACTTTCTAAGCTCAAACTAAAACTACATGGCAGTAATTATAAATTTTAGGGGAACTTACCGAGTAATAGATAATCACCAAGATACCCTACTTTTTATATTCATTTGTATGCCGCCGTCTTCTGGTTTATTTTAAGAATTAACCAATTTATAAACTATAATTATAAAAAGTCAGGTCAAGGTGCAGTTAATTAAAAAGATTCAGGCGAGTTACATTATTAACTTTATTACCCAAATAATTATAGTAATATCATAAAATCAGGTGGACTTAATAGTAAAATATAAATAAAAATATATATTGAAAATTTTATATAATTATGCACAAATCGCCCGTCATTCTCCTATTAATAGGAGACAAGTCGTAACAAAGTAGGTTCAGCTGAAGCTGAACCTGACATAATAGTATATAAAGTATAATTACCTTTTCAAGGTAAAGGTAACGTTAGTTTTATGTTACGCACTTAAATTTATCAACCAAGTTTCGGCCTTGGCTAAGGGATTACCCTAAGTGTAAAGATGAATAGGGATTTATTTTCATCATTAGACGGGGGTAATAATATATTTTTTTTACTACCTTCATTATGAGTTATTAGTTGTTTATTTTCTAATTTTTTTTTATTAAGCTCATCTTCTGTAGTTATAATTTTTCCATACAAAATTTGAAAAGTAAAAGAGAATTACTTTTGATCTACAAAAATATTATGTCTTATTTCTATTCTTTTATTTTTGATTAATGTAATTGGGCTGTCTCCTTTGACTTATGGGTATACATCAAACTTAATAATCGTGTCTGCAACAGCGTTAATCTTTTGATTGATATTTTTAGTATCTGGATTTGTTATAAATTTTAAACAATCCCTTAGTCATTTAGCACCCGCAGGTGCTCCAATTTTTATAGTACCTTTTTTAGTTATTATTGAGACCATTAGAATTTTAATTCGACCATTAACCCTAACAGTCCGATTAATTGCTAATATTAGAGCAGGACATATTGTATTAGGGTTGATTGCAATTCCTTTAGTGAGTATATCTTCGTATTTGAATGTTACCTTTTTAATAATTACTCAAATTTTATATATGTTATTTGAGTATTTTGTAGCAGTAATTCAAGCCTATATTTTCACACTTCTTTTAAGATTATATATAGCTGAACATCCATAATTTATAGAAGCTCTTGAGCATTAAATTGTTAATTTAAAAGGGGCTACTATAGTAGCCTATAAAGCGTATGCCTCAATTAAGACCTCATCCTTCTTTAGCTTTATTAGTTTTAATATTTTTATTTATGTTTATATTACTGACAAGTTCTTCATTTTACTCCCCTAAAAATATAACTATATTTATTAAATATAAATCGTCACCTTCTCGAAATAATTTTTGTTTTGAATAAATTACTGGTGGCAGAATAGTGCTTAAAATTTAAGTTTTTACTATGAAGATTTCTTCCCAGTATACTTTGATCTATGCTTTCATTAAGCACAAGCTTTCCTATAAATTCAAATTTTATCGTGCAAACACCTAATGAAATACTTAAGTCATAAAGAATTTTAGATACCACAAATCTACAGTTTATTTAACTTACCTAAGCAAGCTTAAATTCAAAGGCTTTTTTCTTGGAAGGAAAATGTACTAACATACTTCTTAAAATTTTATGATTTAAAGTAATTAACTTTCTAAGACTTTGAAGGTCTTAAGATTTTGAATATCCTATTAAAACGGATAAGTGACTACTTATGTGCATAGATTTACAATCTATTGCTATTCTCAGCCACCAAAATAAATATTATAATGAAACAAAATCCTTTAACGTAATCACCTCTACTGTAATTGGTATAAATGAGTGATTAGCCCCACAAATCTCTGAACATTGCCCATAGTAAACCCCAGGAACTTCGGGTTTTATACTCATTAAATTTAACCGTCCTGGTACCGAGTCTATCTTTAAACCTAATGAAGGTAATGCCCACGCATGAATTACATCAGCCGAAGTAGTAATTACTGATGTCTCAACACCAAGAGGAACACAAGTTCGGTTATCTACCTCTAACAGTCGATATTCTCCTTTTCTTAAATCTGATTCTTGAACTATATATGAATCATACGATAAATCACTAATATATGGTATTTCATAGGATCAGTATCACTGATGTCCAATTGTTTTAAGTGTATTTCTCGAATTAGCTTGTTCATCTAATAAATATAATAATCGAAGGCTGGGAATTGCTAATCAAATTAAAAATAATGCTGGAATAATTGTTCAAACAATTTCTAGTGTTTGAGCTTCATGAATGTTACGTCTAGTAAATTTTGATAAAATAATAAATACACCTACTAGTGAAACCACAGTAAAAATCCCAACTAAAAGGATTATAGCATGATCATGAAATAAAATTATCTCAGATTGAATTTGTGATACTGGGTCTATTAAGTTTAATTGTCCTCAAAATCTCACCATTAGAGAGATAAAATCTGTTTTTATTTCTTCAAAATAACGCTTTTATTGTAAGCTACCCCAATATAAATAAACTGCTAAGACACTTCTATTTAAAAGTTTGCAACTTTTTATTTTAATTTAATTAAATTATAGCAGGAATAGAATATCTAAACTGATAAATTTATCATGACAAGATAATATTTTTAATTAAATTAATTCTATGTTATCTTATAGAAAAATTTTAATATTATTAGCTCAGATCTTAAAACTTAATATTATTAAAAAGGGTAAAAGAAAATAAACAAAAGTTAAAGGCTTTCTCAGTTGAAGAAAAGGTTCTTCAATGGGACAAGCTCCCAATCAAGTCAATAAAAAATATACAATAATAAATATTCAAAAAAATATTTGATATATAAAATTGTATGGACTATAAACTCCTTTAAAATAAGATATTAATGGAAAAAAGTATAAAATAAAAATAGATATAACTAAAGCAATAACCCCACCTAATTTAGATGGAATTGAACGAAGAATTGCATAAGCAAATAAAAAATATCATTCTGGCTGAATATGAGGGGGTGTTCTTATAGGGTTAGCAGGAATAAAATTTTCTGGGTCAATTAATAAGTTTGGCGAAAATATCACTAGTATAAATAACACTATTATTACGATTAATCCTCCCACAATATCCTTTACAGTGTAATATGGATGAAAAGGAATTTTATTAATATGATTTATTATACCTAAAGGATTAGTTGATCCTTTATCATGGAGAAAAAAAATATGTATAGCAGAAAATAACCCAATCACAAAAGGTAATAAAAAGTGTAAAGAGTAAAAACGATTTAAAGTGGCTTGATTTACCGAAAATCCACCCCAAACCCACTCTACCAATGCTGAACCAATATATGGGATTGCAGACAATAAGTTTGTAATTACTGTGGCCCCCCAAAATGATATTTGCCCTCAAGGTAAGACATACCCTAAAAAAGCAGTAGCTATTCTAATTAAAAAAATAGTAACTCCCACTCTTCATGTATGAGGTTGTGTAATAAAGCTTTGATAGTATAATCCCCGCCCAATATGAATATAAATAAAAGCAAAAAATATTGAAGCCCCATTTGCATGAAGGGATCGAAATAATCACCCTGCAGGCACATCGCGCATAATATGAATAACTGAGTCAAATGTGGTAACTATGTCAGCTGTATAATGTATTGATAAAAAAATACCAGTGATAATCTGTAGTCCTAATAACATTCCAAGAATAGAACCCCCATTTCATCAAATAGAAATATTAACTGGAGTTGGTAGAGCAAGAAGATTTTCTATAATACGAGACTTTTGCAAATATAAATTTCACACAGAATATAGTAGAAAGAAAATCATTACTTTTTGATTGTAATTGAAGAATTATAATGGATAACCCTACAGTAGCCTCACTAACTGAAATACATAATATAATAATAATTATTTCTTGATTAAATTTAGTCAGCGATATTAAAAAAAACATTACTAATATTCATAAAACTATAGACTCTAAAATAATTAATGAAACTACAATTCGAGAAGAGTTTAATATTAGGGCAATAACCCTGATAAAAAATAAAACAGAAATAATTCCACTTAAAATATTTCTCAATTTAAATTAACCTAATTATATAATAAAACAATAGCACCCTTAAAGTTATTGGAAGAAAAGATTTTCAGCACAATATTATTAATAAGTCATACCGTAAACGTGGGTAGGCTCCTCGAGAAACCAAAAAGAAAATTCTGATAAAAAAAATTATTATCCCAAATATTCATACAAAAGAAGTCCCCCTAATAAATATAATTACAGTTATTAGCGATATAAATATAATTGAAGCATACTCAGCAAGAAACAAAATAGAAAATATAGCCCTATGATACTCAATATTAAACCCAGAAACTAGCTCAGACTCCCCTTCAGCAAAATCAAAAGGGGCTCGATTGGTCTCCGCTAAGCAAACTGTAAGTCACATAAGTAAAATTACAGGAGCTAATAAACCAGCTATGTACCTAAAACAAATTTTATTTAAATCCATGGAAAATAATAGTACTACAGGGCTCAATACTAAAAACACCAAACATACTTCATATGAAATCGTTTGAGCTCCAGCTCGATAAGATCCTAATAACGAGTATATTGAGTTAGAAGATCACCCTGCCCCAAGTACCATGTACACATTTAGGGAGGTAATACATAGAAAGAATATTATTCTTAAAGGTTGGTAATTTACTTGAAACAACCTAGGATAAAGGGATCAAATTCAATAACAAATAGTAAACCCCATAATAGGAGCTACATAATAAATTAGTTTATTTCCCTTTGACACAGAAAAAATCTCATTTGAAAATAGTTTTACTGCATCAGCAATAGGTTGAAGAATTCCTATAAACCTAACTTTATTAGGTCCTTTTCGGGTTTGTATATACCTAAGAAATTTTCGCTCTAAAAGAGTAAAGAAAGCAACAGAAACAAGGACACATAATATTGATGATAGGGTGCTTAATAAATATATAAGATTCATAAAATTGTAATAATAAAAACCAATAAATTTTGTATAAAATTAAATGATCTTATTGGTCAAATAAAATTAAGGTTAATATGTTTTATGAGATAAATATTAGATTTTTTTAAAAAACTATAAGGCTCTAATCAACCACTATCCAGAACAACTATACAATTTCTTCTTTTAGTAATTATATTAATTACTTGTTTTGATGATGGGTTTAAAAAAAATATAGACATTAAACACCAACGTACCAAAGAATTATTAATTTTCCATAATAAACCTATTATGATCCCTAAAAATATTAACAAAAATACTGTTAATCTTAAAAATTTAGAAAGAATTGGGCTCTCTCAATGATTATAGTCTATTATAAGAAAAATCTCACCAAACTGAATGCTTATAAGAAATAAAATAACCATGGGAATATATGACCTACTTTTTACTTTATGAGAGGACAAGATTGAGGGAAAAGAAGGACTAAAAATCAAAATTTTTATAAATCGTGTTATATATGCCGCCCTAATCATAGCAGATACTACTATTACTAAAACAGAAAATATGTTCACATTTCTAATTATACACAACTCTATAAGTAAGTGCTTAGAAAAATATCCAGTTATAAAAGGTATTCCCATTAAACAAAATCTTGTCACTATAAAAACTGATCTTAAAATTGGATAGCCTTTTAAAACCCCTCCAACTTGACGTAAATCTTGAACTCCATAGGTTAGTATCAAAATATGACCTGCCACAATAAACAATAAAGCTTTAAATATAGCATGAGAGTACAAATGAAAAAGAGACAAAGAAATTATCCCCAATCCAATTCTAAATATTATTACTCCTAACTGACTAAGAGTTGATAAAGCAATTAATTTTTTAATATCATACTCTCCTATTGCACAAATTCCACCTAAAAGGCAAGTTATACTCCCTAATATTAATAATATCCTATTATCGGGAACAATTGGCAAGTTAATTAAAAGACGAATAATTAGATAGATTCCAGCTGTTACCAGTGTAGAAGAATGTACTAAAGCCCTTACTGGCGTTGGAGCTGCTATAGCAGCTGGAAGTCAAGCTCTAAAAGGATATTGAGCTCTTTTTGTAAGAGCTGCAATCATATAAAAAACTAATAATAATTGTGCTGAATAATTCAAATAAGGGATATACAATATCGTACTTCCTTTGTATAGTAATAAAAACAATGATCTTATAATGATCACATCTCCAAGACGATTAATTATCAAGGTTAAAAATCCTGACCATAACCTATTATTGTTTTCATAATAAATAATTAAAATAAATGAAGTAATCCCCAACCCATCTCATCCTACTAATAGTCTAAATAAAGATTGAGAAAAAATTAAAGCTAATATAGAAAGAACAAACAAAAATAATATTCAGATAAACCGATAGTTATCTTTATCTTCTCTTATATACTCATTGGCAAATCAAAACACCCTAAAAGAAATTAAGCAAACCACTGTAGCAAAACTTCTTCTAACAAAATCAAAAATAAAAGTATAATTTATAGTGAATCTATTGTGAAAAAAAAGATGTAAATCAACAAATACCCTTATATTTCTCGTTAATAAAAAACTGTATATCAACATCATAAACAGAAATATCATTGGAAATAATAAAACAACTATTCGTATAATACTTTTATTAATCATATCTAATTTTTAGTGTCCGACCTTGAGATTTTAATACTTCACTAATTGCTAAAAATAACCCTAAAAGTAGCATCAATAGAAATACTACTCAAAAAATTTCAAACCCCTGAAACGATGTTATTATAGATCTACAAGTAGACTTTTTTATTTCAAAAAATTCAACTCTTAAAATATAGGAAAAGACTATAAATCAAATCAAAAATAAAAGTAAATTTGCCGCTAAATTTATCTTCATTACCCTATTTCTTGACACTAAAACAATAAATATAAATAAAACTAATAATCCTCCTACATACACAAGAAATAGTAAGTATCTATATCAATTTGTATGAACTACTGCTATTAATACAACCCTGAAAATACTCGATAAGAATAAAATTACAAAAGTCGACAGGGGAGTTGTTCTCAATAGTATTCTTATAGCCAACATAACTATCACACTGAGTAATCCTACCAAAGACAAACCTATGAAAATAAGGTAATCCTACTTTTTAAATGCAAATTAAATCTTCTTAATAAAGTATACTTTCAAATATGTTCAAAAATGAAACTCATCAATTTTTGATCTCCAAAATCAATGTTTTATTTAAACTATTTTTAAGTAAAATTTTAGTTGGTAGTAACCATATATAAATCCTAAATTTATCACATTATTTCTGCCAAACTAATAAAATAAAATTCCCTTAATTTTAATAAGAAATAGTTATTTCCTTTCGTACTATACTATTAACTAAAAAGATAGAATCTGACCTGGCTTACGCCGGTCTGAACTCAGATCATGTAGGTAAAAATGTTCGAACAGAACAAATAATTAAGACTTCTAATCTTTATATTTACCTAGTCCAACATCGAGGTCACAATCATATTAAATATTATGCTGTTATCCCTAAGGTAGTTTATTCAAATGTAAAAAATTCTTTATGAATGACTAATTATACTTATGTTACTAAATGATAAGTAGCCGCCCCAGCTAAATATTATAGTCTACTTATAATAAGCCCTAATGATACGGCTTTATAAGATTCAACTATTTATCTAAACTCTTAGGGTCTTCTCGTCTAATATTAATATTGTAAGAATTTGCACTTACTAAATAAATTAGTTTTCTAAACCAAATAAAGTTTTCCCTTCATAAATCCATTCATTCAAGACTTCAATTAAAAGACAAATTATTATGCTACCTTAGCACAGTCAGGGTACTGCGGCTATTTAAAATTATCATGGAGCAGGAATAATTTATTATAAAAAGCAATAAACTATGTTTTTGGTAAACAGTTGAAAGAAAGTTTTGCCGAGTTCATTTAGTTTAATTTTTTTTAACTACTTATACTTACATTATAAACATAATACATAGCTTTAACATGTTTTCTTCTATATGTTAATGTAAATTTATTTATTAATGATTTGTTTCTTCACATTCTGATTATTTAAAACTAGAATACTTCTCATTATAAAAAACTATTACAAAGTTTTATGCCTAATCACAGAAAACTTGATTTTAGTACTAAATACTTTTCAAAGAAATCAAGATATCATGATAGTTGGATAGCCTTTCACAACTAATATATTTTTTATCAGGGTTATTGCCACAAACAAACACTAAACTATAATTTAAAAAATATTAGATCCTATCATTTCGTGATCAGAAAATTTTCTAGAATTATTATAAATCCATTATGCAAAAGGTAATATTTAATAAAAATAATATTATCTTCTTTAAAGAGCATATTTATTAAGAATTATTAAAATTTTTTACTTAAGGGAGACCAAAAATGGGTCTTTATGTTGTAAGCATAATATATTAGGTTATACTACCTCCCAATTTAAATTAAGAAGAACACCCCAATGATGGTTCTATATTTAAGTGAAAATCATGAGGAAGAATGTATTCTCACTCTCGAGATATAGCACACGCTTCTCTAAATATATATGATCGATGTGAAATAAATCTCTCCCAAACAATAAAAATAAATATAATAACACCTAAAACCGATATTAATGAACCAAAAGAAGAGATTTGATTCCATTTAATATAAGAATCAGGATAATCAACATAACGACGTGGTATTCCTGCTAACCCTAAGAAATGTTGAGGAAAAAAGGTCATATTTACAGCTACAAATATAATAAAAAAATGAGCTTTACAAAACCTATCCCTTAAGATACAACCTGTTATTACAGGAAACCAATAGACAAAGCCAGCAAAGATTGCAAAAACAGCTCCTATTGACAACACATAATGAAAATGTGCTACAACATAATAAGTGTCATGAAGTATAATATCCAATGAAGAATTAGATAATACAATACCAGTAAGTCCCCCTAAAGTAAATAAAAAAATAAACCCCAATACTCAATATATAGGAGCTGTTAAAGGCACTTTTCTTCCAAAAAGAGTCAATAATCATCTAAAAACCTTAATTCCTGTGGGGATAGCAATCACTATGGTTGCAGCAGTAAAATAAGCTCGTGTATCTACATCTATACCAACAGTAAATATATGATGTGCCCAAACAATAAACCCTAATACCCCAATTGAAATTATTGCATAAATCATTCCTAAAGTTCCAAAAGGTTGCTTAACTGTTGAATTAGATAAAATATGAGAAATAATTCCAAACCCTGGTAAAATTAAAATATAAACCTCTGGATGTCCAAAAAATCAAAATAAATGTTGATATAAAATTGGGTCACCCCCTCCAGCAGGGTCAAAAAAAGACGTATTAAAATTTCGATCTGTTAACAATATAGTAATAGCACCTGCTAATACTGGTAACGATAAAAGTAATAAAAATACTGTCACAAGAATAGATCAAACAAAAAGTCTTATTCGTTCTAATGTTAATCCTGGTGAACGCATATTAAAAACTGTAGTGATAAAATTAATAGCCCCTAAGATTGAGGATATCCCTGCCAAATGCAAAGAAAAAATAGCTAAATCAACAGAAGCACCTCTATGACCAATTATTGAGCTTAAAGGAGGATAAACAGTTCACCCCGTACCAGCACCTCCTTCAACCATTCTACTTACAATTAATAAAGTAAAAGAAGGAGGCAACAATCAAAACCTTAAATTATTTATTCGTGGAAACCTTATGTCAGGTGCTCCAATTAATAAGGGTAATATTCAATTTCCAAAACCACCAATTATAATGGGTATAACTATGAAAAAAATTATAACAAAAGCATGAGCAGTTACCACAACATTATAAAAATGCTCATCCATTAACACACCCGTAGTTCCAAGCTCTAACCGAATTAATAAAGATAATCCCACACCAACCATACCGCATCAAATCCCTAATATTATATATAAAGTCCCAATATCTTTATGATTAGTCGAGTACAATCATCGCAA